TTGAAGGGAGATATCCAAATACATGTCTTATTATTTTCAATAATCCATACTTATAGCAATGAAATACTATATATTCCTCCTCCAAATGATAAATGATTTATTTATTACAAAAATATATGGTATATCTTCTCTATAAAGGGCCAGAAATACCTTGTTTACGTATCATTGGAAAGTGCATTAACATAAATACGGCAGTAAGAAGCGGCAATACAAAAGTGTGTAAACTATAAAAACGAGTCAAGGTGGATTGTCCCACACTAGCACTTCCGCGCAATAATTCTACCAAAGGAGATCCTATTACAGGAATAGCTTCAGGTACACCTGTTACAATTTTTACTGCCCAATAACCGATTTGGTCCCGAGGTAAGGAATAACCAGTTACACCAAAAGATGCGGTCAATACAGCCAGAACCACACCTGTAACCCAAGTCAATTCGCGAGGTTTTTTAAATCCACCGGTGAGATACACACGAAATACATGAAGAATCATCATTAGGACCATCATACTTGCTGACCATCGATGAACTGACCGTATTAACCAACCAAAGTTAGCTTCAGTCATTATGTATTGAACAGAAGCAAAAGCCTCAGTAACGGTTGGACGGTAGTAAAAAGTCATAGCAAATCCCGTAGCAACTTGGACTAAAAAACAAGTAAGCGTAATTCCCCCTAAGCAATAAAATATATTGACGTGGGGAGGAACGTATTTACTAGTTATATCATCTGCAATCGCTTGAATCTCGAGACGTTCTTCGAACCAATCATAGACTTTATTGAGATAGGTGGAACCCCCCCTGAGAACCGTATGTGAGACTTTCATCTCGTACAGCTCAAGCAAAAATACCCCAATACTATTTCCAACGGATATGTAATAGAAAGTTTGAAACTTTTTTTGAATCTTTGATTCAATCTTCTCTGAAGGTATGAAAGAAGAAAAACTCGAAAGCTCTTCTTTGTTTGGGGCGATAATACCCAAATCTCAAGTTGGCTCAGTCGTCTTTCTTACGGGCCTCTTGAATCCTCTCCTTTCCTATTTCATTTTTCTATTTATATATAATGTTTATTATTTGTTTTTTTATTGTATTAATAGGAATTCTCTTGTTAAGAACCCTATGAATTGATTTTAAAACCTCAGATTCATACTAGAAACGCGATGATTCAATAAAAAAAACTCTAACTTAAGTCAAAGATTTCCTGAGTAAGAATACTTGGACCATCACTTATTCCACGAATAGATAGAATGATTAAAAACTCAAAGAAATTTTTGTCTTTTTGTCAAAATCGAAATAGAAGAAAAACCTTTCGATTTATAAAATTGAATTCCTTTTGAAAATTGAAAATTTTTTGAGTCCGGATATGATACGAGGTCTGAACATTAAGTATGAATCATAGTTCAAATATTTCTTAATCTATTCTGTATATTCCATGTTCCAGATACTAAAATAAATATCCGATGAAGTAGAACCATCTCTATCAAGATGACAGACCCATTCTCTGTAATATCAATAGGATCAATTATAACAAGTCACACACTCATATTCCGGAAATACAGAAACAAAGAAATTTCGCGATCGAACTCCCAAAATAGAATGGGCTCGAAATCCGAGCTCTAAATGATTGATTTTATTTTGGATTCAAAAGCTAGAACTTGGGAGTTCTTATAGCTCTAATTCATTGAAATTCCATCCAATAAAACGGAAGAATTATAAATCTCCAAAATAATAGATAGAAATACCGCAAATAGAGCCATTGCGACACCCATCAAAGGGGTTGTTCCCCACCCCGGAGCTACTTTACCATATTCTGAATTCAATGGTTTTAATAAACTCCCTACAGTAGTTCGTCTTGGACCAGATCTAGAACTGTTATCAACAGTTTGTGTAGCCATAAATCCTATTGTATTCATTGAGATCTGTTGACTTTGTATACCATTCCGTTGTAAATAAACGATCTTATCATAGATCCATTGGGGTCTTGAAATTATATAAATAATAATGGAAACAGCAACCCTAGTAGCCATCTTTATATCTGGTTTACTTGTAAGTTTTACCGGGTACGCCTTATATACCGCTTTTGGGCAACCTTCTCAACAACTAAGAGATCCGTTTGAGGAACATGGGGACTAGTTGAAGTAATGAGCCTCCCAATATTGGGAGGCTCATTACTTCAATTTCAATTGAGATAATGAAAAATCATTTTATCTTTTTAGTTGGAACTTTAGGAGGTTCTCGAAAAAAGATAGCGAAAAAAATTATCCCTAGAGTCGAGACTAAGAGGAATGTATAAACCAGTGCTTCCATAGATTCGATCGCGGTTTACAATTACAATTATAGCTTCCATACCTGTTTGTTTATTTTTTTTTGGGGGGGGTTCTCTCCCGTATAAAGAAAGAGAAAAAGTAAAAAAGTGGTCAAGATTTCTCGGGTACCTTATGACAAATTCCAAAAAGAAAATCGAGGCAAAAGATACCAAAGCAGTGTTGTATCAGACTGCCTGTCTTCTTGTAGTTGGATCCCCAATTTTTTGGAATGCTCCAAATTCGACTTGAGCATCCAAATCCGGGTCAATACCAGCAAAAACATCTCTGAACAAGGTTCTAGCACCATGCCAAATGTGTCCGAAAAAGAAGAGCAAAGCAAATGAAGCATGTCCAAAAGTAAACCAACCCCTTGGACTGCTACGAAAAACACCATCGGATTTCAAAGTAGCACGATCTAATTCAAAAATTTCACCCAATTGAGCGCGCCTAGCATATTTTTTCACAGTAGCAGGATCGCTATAACTGACTCCATTGAGTTCGCCGCCGTAGAATTCAACAGTTACACCTACTTGTTCAACACTATACTTTGATTCTGCCCTTCTAAAAGGAACATCCGCTCTAACAATTCCGTCGCCGTCTACCAAAACGACTGGAAATGTTTCAAAAAAAGTAGGCATACGACGTACAAAAAGTTCCCGCCCTTCTTTATCTCTAAAGATAGGGTGTCCCAACCATCCAATCGCTATTCCATCCCCGTTATCCATCGAACCTGCCCTGAATAATCCCCCTTTTGCCGGATTATTTCCGATGTAATCATAAAAAGCTAATTTTTCAGGAATTTTAGACCAGGCTTCTGATAAACTTTGATTTTCTGCTAGCCCAGCACTAACTCTTCGATATATCTCTTGCTGAAAGTACCCCTGATCCCATTGATAACGAGTGGGCCCAAATAATTCGATCGGAGTAGTTGCTGAACCATACCACATAGTTCCGGCAACAACAAAAGCCGCAAAAAAGACAGCAGCGATACTACTGGAAAGGACGGTTTCAATATTTCCCATACGCAATCCCTTGTATAGGCGTTGTGGTGGGCGGACGCTAAGATGGAATAACCCCGCTAATATGCCCAATGTCCCTGCTGCAATGTGATGAGAGGCTATTCCTCCCGGAACAAAAGGATCAAAACCTTCCACGCCCCATGCCGGATTTACGGGTTGTACTTTGCCCGTTAGTCCATAAGGATCGGACACCCATATTCCAGGACCATATAAGCCTGTTACATGAAATGCACCAAAACCAAAGCAAGCCACTCCTGAAAGAAATAAATGAATTCCAAAGATCTTGGGCAAATCCAAAGAAGGTTTTCCTGTACGTTCATCGCAAAATATTTCTAGATCCCAATATACCCAATGCCAGATGGCTGCCAAAAAGCATAAACCAGAAAACACAATATGTGCTCCCGCTACACCTTCGTAACTCCAAATACCCGCATTCGTTACAGTTCCCCCTGTGATACTCCAACCGCCCCATGAATTGGTAATTCCTAAACGAGTCATAAAGGGTATAACAAACATACCCTGTCTCCACATTGGATCAAGAACAGGATCGGAAGGATCAAAAACTGCTAATTCATATAGAGCCATCGAACCAGCCCAACCAGCAACCAGAGCTGTATGCATTATATGAACAGAAAGCAAGCGGCCGGGATCATTCAATACAACAGTATGAACGCGATACCAAGGCAAACCCATGGAAATACCCCTTTATCAAAGCTAAATAGACACTGCGTAACTTTATTGCATTGGAAAAGACTCTACTATAAACTATCCTATGGACCCCCCTGTTCGGTGGATTATTCAGAATAGGGATTAATATTTGTTCTATTCTCTTGTTAATAAAATAATGGAACACTTCTCTTCGTAGGAACAAAGAGAAGCAAATTTATTCTATACTCGATAAGTAGCAATACGCAATGGGGGTTGGATTCCATTGTCTATGAGTGAATGTGTACATACTTATTCATCGCCCTATTCATAATAATTTGCAAATTTTACTTTATTCATTCTGTTTTTCTTTATGACTTTTTCTATAACTATAATCTATGGATAAAATAAATACGATAAAAGCCAATATATATTATAAGGACAATAATAATCATATTATTACGTTTCTACATCAAAGTGAAATACAGTACTTTGTTCTTTTTTCTTTCATTTAATGCCTATTGGTGTTCCAAAAGTACCTTTCCGAAGTCCTGGAGAGGAAGATGCATCTTGGGTTGACGTATAGTGCGACTTGTCAGACATATTGGGTCCTATGGGATTTCCCCGTTTTCTCCCCCGATTGAGATATCCTCCGTTTCACCCGAGAAAGATTCATTGAATCAGCAAAAATTTGGAGCGTGAAGTGCAATTAGATCCATTTTGGAGATTAATATTAGTTCGAATAATTTATGGTTGGTTTGGTTGGACTAAATAAAAAAGAAAAAATGAAATATCCAGGCTCCGTTTAGAAAAACCCAATTCGATTGGTAATATATCTATGATTACTAGTTCTGTCATAAATGATTCCGATTTGACTTATTTGTCAAGCGGGTTACTAAATACTTGGTAGAAAGTATGAAAAAAATTGAAAAAAAAAAAAAACAGAAAAAAGTCATAACAAAAAGAAATGGTAATGGGGCCTTTGTCCTATATGTGCAAATGAAAATCGGGTGAATCTTTACCCGGAGTAGAGCATAAACCTAAAAAGATGAAAGAGACCCACTCAGGAACAAGAGAATACCATCGTGATTTGGATTGAATTTCGATGAAACAATACATCAATGAGAAGTTAATTAGATGGGTTTAGTGACTTTTTTATTATATTTTTTATTATATTTAGAAATATTAAAAAAAAGAGTCAAAACTCGTGTTTATTGAAGAAGAAAAAAGCCTTTCGTTAGAAGTCAGAAAGAACCTGTTATGAGAAAAGAAAAAGGACTGGAATCTATACATTGATTCTTTTTTTCGCAATTTTTTTTGAACCGTATGCACCAAAAGGTGCATGTACGGTTTCTAAGGAATATACCTGTACCCTAATCAACCGACTTTATCGAGAAAGATTACTTTTTTTAGGCCAAGCAGTTGATAGCGAGATCTCAAATCAACTTATTGGTCTTATGATATATCTCAGTATCGAAGATGATACCAAAGATCTGTATTTGTTTATAAACTCTCCCGGCGGATGGGTAATCCCCGGAGTAGCTATTTATGATACTATGCAATTTGTACGACCAGATGTCCATACAATATGCATGGGGTTAGCCGCTTCAATGGGATCTTTTATCCTGGTTGGGGGAGAAATTACCAAACGTCTAGCATTCCCTCACGCTTGGCGCCAATGAGGTTTTTATTTGAGAGAAATTAAAAAAGACTATGCCTTCGCCCTATGAAATATGAATATTAAGTAATAATAGCATGGCACTTCGAATTCGATACGAGAAATTTTTGCATTGTCAAAAAATTAGATTATGTATCGAAAGGGTGGTATGAGAGAAAGGATATTTCCGATTTTATCTTATTTATCGGGAGTCCACTTCAGCGTCACAAACCTTTTTGTTTTTATTTTGGAAGACTCTTAACAATATTTATGTTATGTAAAGAAAGTGAAAAAAGATTTTTACTCATTTAATTGCATCAAAAAGAAACTTTGGGATTGCTGAATCACAGACAAAAAAACAATAAAAATTAATATAAATATATAAGGCAACGGAGCCATCATAGTATTTTTTAACTATTTGGAAAGGAAGGGTGGCATTTTGATCAGTTAACCATCTGGGTCTGATATATTCTTCTCTTTCTTCAATGGAAGGGAAGGGTCAATTTTATTGTAGAGCCGTATGCAATGCACAAAAGATAAAAGATGCCCGTACGGTTGTTCAATTCTATCCTTTTCCTATTATTATTTATCTTTCTTTTCTCTTACGAGATAGAGGAACTTTTTATTATGTTATATCATCAGGGTAATGATCCATCAACCTGCTAGTTCGTTTTATGAGGCACAAACGGGAGAATTTATCCTGGAAGCGGAAGAACTGCTGAAACTGCGTGAAACCCTCACAAGGGTTTATGTACAAAGAACGGGCAAACCTTTATGGGTTGTATCCGAAGACATGGAAAGAGATGTTTTTATGTCAGCAACAGAAGCACAAGCTTATGGAATTGTTGATCTTGTAGCGGTTGAATGAAAATAACATGGATTTCACGAAAATCCGCGATTTGAGATTTTATCTCTGACTTTAATATTCTATTACATATTTATTAATATAGAAGTAATTCATAATCATCCGGTTAGGATCAATCTAAACCAGTCCATTATGTATACAATTCAACATGCCAACTATTAAACAACTTATTAGAAATGCAAGACAGCCAATAAGAAATGTCACGAAATCCCCCGCCCTTCGGGGATGCCCTCAGCGTCGAGGAACATGTACTCGGGTGTATGTGCGACTCGTTTAGATCATATCATGAGCAGGCACAAAAGCAAAAAAACAACCTCTCCAGTATCAATGATACGTACCGGCGAATATAATATGGAAGAGGGGACTCCATTTACTATCTAAAAAAATAAGACAATCTATCATATCCCTCCATTGTGTATGAATTTTATGGTTTCCATTGGTGCAAATCCAATAATGATGAGAAGCAATTCTCCATTGGTAACAAACGGTTATCCATTAAGCGGAGAAATTTTTATTTAAAAAGTATAAAGAGTAGGCCCTATTCTGACAAGAACGGACTAAGAGGGTCAGCTACCCAGCTAATTTTCATAAAAAAATACCGTTACGGTATAGGTAGATCTCGTTGTGAAAGACCTATTACTAGATAATTCATGGGTAGAGCCAAGGATGATGAACTATACAAGTTACCAATAACGTTGATTAAATGAAGTAAAGGCTCCGGTGTATAGAAAAGACCTCACCGTTTACGAAGTCACCATAGAAACGATGGAATCCACTATTTCTTTATCTGTCTATTTACTTTGATTTTTTACACTTATAGCGCAGAATACAATTTCTTATTTTTTTCTTAATTTCGCCTAAAACAAAAAAAAGAAAAAATCGTGGTCGGGAAGGTTATAGCAGCCAAAGCCATTGGAATTTTTATTTTATACATTGGAAAAATTCGTTTTGTTATTAATAGATTAGGAAAGGGCAAAAGAATAACTGAAAGAAAAGAAATCAATTAGTTATTCTTCAAAGTTTCAGCTGTTCAATGACTAGAATTAGACGGGGATATATAGCTCGGAGACGTAGAACAAAAATTCGTTTATTTGCATCAAGCTTTCGGGGGGCCCATTCAAGACTTACGCGAACTATTACTCAACAAAAAATAAAAGCTTTGGTTTCGGCTCATCGAGATCGGGATAGTAAAAAGAGAAATTTTCGTCGTTTGTGGATCATTCGGATAAACGCAATAATTCGTGAAAGAGTAGTAGAACGGGCACTATCCTATAGTTATAGTAGATTAATACACGATCTGTACAAGAGACAGCTGCTTCTTAATCGTAAAATACTTGCACAAATAGCTATATCAAATAGGAATTGTCTTTATATGATTTCCAATGAGTTATATAAATATAAAGAAGTCGATTGTAAAGAATCCAGTGGAATAATTTAAACAGACTTTCCCGGAGTTCATTCTCCGGGAAAGTAGAGTCGAAATTACTATAATAAAAAATGCTAAAGTAGATCAATGAATGCGTTCAAGAAAAAAAGCTTTCTCCAATTCGTTTTTGTTCTTACAACACGATAATCAAATCTGGATTCTCGGAAAAACACTAATCTGTGTTTGAGTTCGGATTAAAATTATGATTCAAGTGAAAAAAGAGTAAGCCTATTTATTTCTAGTTCTAAGACCAGTAGTTCTAGCAGTCGACTCGGTTCTTTCAAACTGTTTCTCATTATTCAGAAAGGGTAACAAAGATAAAATACGAGCTTGTTTTATAGCAACAGTAATTAATCGTTGTTGTTTCAAGGTCAATCTATTCACCCGTCTGGATAATATTTTTCCTTGTTCACTAATAAATCGACTAATTAAACTCATGTTTCTATAATCAATTCGATCCCCCGATTGAATCGGGGGCAAACGCCTACGAACAGATCGCTTGGATTTAAGAAAAGATCGTTTGGATTTATCCATGGTTTGTTTTAGTTTATTCCTTATCCCGAAAATCCTAGTTCTTAAGTCTAATTCATTTTAACGCTATTCTAAATAGGATTTTTTTATTTTCTATTTAAATATGTTATATATAATGCCATTTTGTCCCTTTCCTTGAAAGGGTAAGATATAGATACTCAGCTCGATCTATTTCTTTATCTCCCCATGAACCGTATGCTTGTAACAATAGGGACAGAATTTTTTCAATTCTAATCGATTGGGTGTATTGTGCCGGTTCTTTTGAGTAATATATCTGGAAATCCCCGTTGATACCTTATTAACACTGTTTCGAACACAATCGGTACATTCCAAAATCACCGTTACTCGTACGTCTTTACCCTTGGCCATGAACCCCCCTTGGATTTTTTATTTACTCAACTCGTCTATTTTCGATTCGATATTAAGAAGAAAGGAAGGAAAAAAAATAGAAGTTACTAACTCGAAATCCAATTATAAAAACTATAGTAAATGAAAGTCATAGTAAATAATAAGGAATATAAAAATTTCTAAACTCTATTTCAAATCGAAGTACAGTATTTTAGTTTTCAGTTAAATATCTTGTAATACTTTTTCCTTGGACGCGTATTTTCTATTCTTATTCTGAACCCATTTTTCTATTATTAATATTCATTTTAGAATTCGAACTTGAACCCAGGTCTCGCAGATGTTGAATCGAATCCACTTTTTTTTTCTCTTTCCTCCCTTATTCTAAAAAGGGAAAAAAGAGAAAAGAGGAGAAGAGGGGTTAGTCACAGATATTTGATTGTATCTTTAATCTTCTTCATCCCTTCCCATGTCAATAACTAGAATGAAAAAAAGGGGAATGTCAACGCATCCGGAAAAAAACGATTAATCTCTATCAATAGACCTGCCAAAGCCCCGAACCATAGTGTACTTAGTACTGGTGCCACGGAGAGATATGTTTTAAAATCTCGCATTGAAAACCCTCCCTTGTTTATTTATTGTAATACAGATAATGCATATATGATCAGAGGCATATGTAGTTAAGGACCGGTTAGAATTGTACACATAGTCTTTAACTTAAATTGAGTTATACAATGATCCGGTAAATAAGATTTTACCCTTTCTTAGAATCTTAAATTAAAACCAAAAAAACCTCTTACCAAGCATTTCCGAAAAATACTCATTTATTTTTATTATATATAATAAATATTATTATGTTAAACATATCTTAAATGAGACCAAAAAGACGAAATGGGCAGAAAATTGTGTAGATCAATCGACGAAATAATGATGTGGAAAACAAAACAGTAATTTTATACAATGAGACTGTAGAATAATGGAAGGGATGTGGCGCAGCTTGGTAGCGCGTTTGTTTTGGGTACAAAATGTCACGGGTTCAAATCCTGTCATCCCTACCTATTACTGCTCCTTTGAGCAGTAACGAGGGATCGACTGAGATCGATTCGAATTGGATATAATCTTTCATTTTTGTGTTTATGATACTATCCATACAAAAAGTATTGGGGTTATAAAAAAATCCTTTTCTTTACAGCCTTGTCTGTTCGGATAAAAA